TACTTCGATACAAGAAGAATTGACACAAGAAAAAGGCTTTTTGCCTTTTTCTTGTGCCCAATAGAGGATTAAGAAGACCCACAATTCCTCCTAAAAGGACTTGTTTTGTTCCTTTTATTGTTCTCGTCTTTGCCTTGGATACTCCTCTTTTGCATGAGATAGAAATAAGGAATTCCAGAAATCGAGACTTTTTCTAACTTGATGGTAAGAAATCCTAGGATCTAGAAATTCATTTCGTACAATTGAACCTTTTCAAACTGTTTCTTTTTGAGAACCAAAAAAACTTGTGCCAAAATAACAGAGGCGAAGAAGAACAAAAGGCCTTGGACGCGCAATGGATCCTGAAGCACTATTTCTGTATCCCCCTGACCAAACCCTCCTACATTAGGATTGCTTGTTAATGGTTGATCAAGCTTGATTGATTCCCCCTCTGAAACAAGAAGTTCTGGACCAGGAGGTATAATATCAATCACTTGGCGTCCATCCGACGCATCGACTATGGATATTTCATATCCTCCCTTTTCTTTACGTAGTATTTTTTTTACTATACCTGTTGACGTAGCATTATAGATCGTATTGTTACTCTTGCTACCATCAGGATAGATCTGTCCCCTTCCTCGGTTTCCCCCTACATATATGGGATATTTTAAGAAATGAACGTCTTTTTTCGTAGCGGGATCGGGGGAAAGAATGGGAAAGACAATTTCACTATATTTCTTACCGGGAACAGGGCCTATCACAAGAATATTTTTTTTATTGGGACGATAACTCTGAAAAGAGAGATTTCCTATCTTTTCTTTCAACTCAGGAGAAATACGGTCGGGCGGCGCTAATTCGAATCCCTCGGGCAAAATAAGAACAGCACCCACATTCAACCCTCCCTTTTTCCCATTAGCAAGAACTTGTTTCAGCTGCATATCATAAGGGATTCGAAGAACTGCTTCAAATACAGTATCAGGAAGCACTGCTTGGGGAACTTCAATATCCACAGGCTTATTAGCTAAATGGCAATTGGCACATACAATTCGTCCAGTTGCTTCCCGCGGGTTTTCATAACCCTGCTGCGCAAAAATGGGATATGCATTTGAAATAGATGTGCGAGTTATTACGTATATCATGATCGATACAGAAATCGATCGAATCATCTGTTCCTTTAACCAAGAAAAAGTTTTTCTATTTTCCATGTCCAATCGCGGATCCCGGAATTTCTACAATAAATTAGATAGGTAGCTAAGCTAATCTAGTTCCCTATACACGAGTCTGTTGTCATTCTACTGCAACAGTTGTACTGGAATGATGAATACCTTGAGCAGGTAGAAATAGAAAGAATTTTGCTAAAAAGGAAAAGGGCTTTCTTTCTAAAGGAAGAAATATGCTAATTTGATTACTATTAGGAAATCAAATGAGTGAGTTTATGCTTCACTAATGGAATGATAAATGACTACAAGTGAAGGAGATAGACGGTTTAAACAAAAAAATACCCAAAATTTCAAACACGTGTCTAGAATCACAGGAAAACTACAAACAAAAATAGTGAAAATTAGTTCGTTAGGAGCCCATCCAAGATTGTTGTAAACCCAACGAATTAGTAGTTCCCAACCGCGGGTGGAGTGAAATCCAACAAAAAAATCAGTAACTAAAAGAATAAAAAAAGCTTTTATTGAGTCATTTAAGTTATAGAAAAATTCCTGAACCCAAGAATTCAAAATGACAAGTTCTTCTTTACCCAGAAAAAAAGAACCACTTAGAATAGCCAAACAGATTATATTTGTTGAGAAATGCAAAATGATATGGAGATGATCCTCATTATCTATTTTGGCCAATTTTATTATTTCCTTGTGTATTCCTATAGGAAGTTTTTGTACATGTGTCTTCGGTTTCTCTTTTATCATTTCGTCCAAGAGAAAAAGTTCTTCTAATTCTATGAATCCTTCTAGAATCCTTTTCTCTTGAATATCAGTTAAGAAAGTTTCGCATTGTCTGGTATTCCACCAATTATTAATCCAAAATTCCAGACATTTGTTAAAAGAGAAAGAGACTCCCCAGGGCAAAAGTACGATAAATACAAGATATAGGAAAGAAGGCAATGCTTTCTTTTTTTTCATTTTTGATCTGTAAATTGAGTTGTTAATGAATCCGCTTCATTCGCCGACTCTATTTCATTCGCTGAATATATATGATATTTCTTTTCTTTGAAGCAAAAATTCTATAACAAGGTTTGAGACCTTGTGTTTGTATCTATTTCTCTTTTTGTATACTAGTGGAATTTCATTGTATTGGGTTCTTTCTTAGATCTAAATGGAATGGAATAGAGAAATAAAAAAAAGGCCTTTCATATAAAAACGGAAGAATAGTATGCCATATATCTCACTTGGACAAAACAAATTCGAAGCAATTTTGTTTTATCCTCGTTTGTTCCTTCCTTTAGATAAATACTCGAAAATCCCCTTACAATTGCAAAAAATTGCAATTGGTACTCAAAATACTTCAATTGGTACGCGCAAGAAATAGGCCAATTCGGCAGCTTTTTGTTCAATTTCTCGTGGAGTAAAAAACTTCTCATCAGTACGAGTCAAGGGAATGACCCCCTGGCCCCGGATTTCCATATAAAGGATACGACGAGGATAAAGACCCTCTTTAACCTGAATTCTAATTGATTGGATATCCCGCACAAGAAATTGAAGGAAGATGCGACGTTTTATTCCAGGGAATCCCCAACGAAAAATGCACACTATTCCCTCTTTTCTATCGAATCGGTCATAACCACCGCCTACATTCCACAAAATAGTGCACCACAAATAGGAGCTAATGAATAGGCCCGCGATTCCGTAGAAAGACATCACGACCCCCTGTGGAAAAAAAAGAATTTGTTGAGATGGAAGTACAGATATCATATTCTTACCAAGATAACTGGAAGCCCCAACCGCTAAGAATCCTAATGAACCTAGAAAAAGAATACAGGCCCAGAAAAAATTACCTCTTTTTCGAGAACCTTTTAGAAGTTCTATCCATATGTGTTCTGATCGCCAATTCATATTAGATATACTAAATCCAGTAGCGGTCAATTGAAATTGAGAGAATAAGCTAAATGATTTTGACTTTACTTTTTTTTGATTCTGAAATAGCCTTTAGTAGCTTAGCTAGTACTCCTGTTAAATAATTGGTTAGATACATTGACTTTCTATTCAAAAAAAAAAACTCGCTATACTCGGCTACGTCTATGCATGCATTTATGCTCGTAGCTTATATCTGCATCCATAGACGTTTTTCATTTGTGTGTAGAAAGAGCTACATACCCTATCATATTATATTACTTACACAAAAAAATATCCGTATTATGATCCTGGAAATACATTGAGAAAATTTGGCCCCGCCGTTTCTAGACAATTTTATTTTTCTGCACATAAAGAAATAAGGAAGTCATTGCAATTGCCGGAAATACTAAGCCTACTAAAGGCACAAAAATAGAGGGTAAGTTCAAATCTGTCATAGAATATGTGTCTCAATTCAAATTTACTATTTCTATCTATTCGAAATATATCTTAAGATTCTTATGATATAATTAAGTATATCTATTATAAGGAATATTGACTATTGTATTTTTTAGTTTACAAAATACAGATTTTTTATAGATATAGAATAAACAAAGTATTCTATAAAAAAAAATGAATGAAATGGATAATAAAAAAATTGCAAAAAAGGGGAACTAATTAAAATAAAATATTTGATTTTTCCCATTCTCATCGCCTTTCTATCCTTCTAATCGAACTTGAAATTGGATTCAAAAGAAAGCTATTGTGAAAATAAAAGAAATACCTCTTTCAGAATACCCTTTCCTTTAATTTTAAAAGTTGAAGTGGAATAGAATAACCAGTTGAAGGGTAATGATCATACCTCTGTAATGCATTGTATGTCCCAGAATAGGTCCCATTCTTCTACCCTTTCCGGGTAGTCGATGGCTATTCACAGCTACTACCTTAACACCAAAGAAGAGTTCGACCCAATGCTTTATTTCTATTTTAGTGAATCCCGATTCGACATTAAAAGTATATTGATTCTTTCCCAATAAATGAAGACTCTTTTCTGTAAATACTGCGTATTTGATTCCATTATCGTATGATAATACTATATTTGGATTTATATTAGTTTATTGTATTATACCTTTCTATATTCTAGATATATAGAATAGAAGAATCTCGATTTGTCAAGTCTCATGATCGTATTAAGATCTATTTAAATTGGGCTCAATCTCTTTTTTCTAAAAAAAAGATTGAGCCCAATTTAATTGGAATCAATTACAAGAATAAAGAAAAATTACTACATTTCTTAACTTATTTTTTCTCTTTCTATTTTGTTTCTTTTTTATTTTATTTAAACGTTCTTTATACCTAGTTTTATCTACTTAATCTATGGTATCCACCGGAGCGAAGTCAAATTTGATCATCTTCCATATTTCACAAGCTGCGGCTAGTTCAGGACTCCATTTGCAAGCTGCTTTGATAATTTCATTACCTTCACGAGCAAGATCGCGCCCTTCGTTACGAGCTTGTACACAGGCTTCTAAAGCCACACGATTAGCTGCTGCACCAGGTGCATTTCCCCAAGGATGTCCTAAAGTTCCTCCACCAAATTGTAATACGGAATCGTCTCCAAAGATTTCGGTCAGAGCTGGCATATGCCAAACATGAATACCCCCTGAAGCCACCGGTATAACACCTGGCATGGATACCCAGTCCTGAGTGAAAAAGATACCGCGAGAACGATCTTTTTCAATAAAATCATCGCGCAATAAATCAACAAAACCTAAAGTTATTTCGCGTTCCCCTTCTAACTTACCTACTACTGTACCGGCGTGGATATGATCTCCCCCCGACATACGCAATGCTTTAGCTAATACACGGAAATGCATACCATGATTTTTCTGTCTATCAATAACTGCATGCATTGCTCGGTGAATGTGAAGAAGTAGGCCGTTGTCGCGGCAATAATGAGACAAACTAGTATTTGCGGTGAATCCTCCTGTTAAGTAGTCATGCATTACAATAGGAACCCCTAATTCCCTTGCAAATACAGCTCTCTTAATCATTTCTTCGCATGTACCTGCAGTCGCATTCAAGTAATGTCCCTTGATTTCACCGGTTTCGGCTTGTGCTTTATAAATAGCTTCGGCACAAAAGACAAAACGGTCTCTCCAGCGCATAAACGGTTGTGAGTTTACGTTTTCATCATCTTTGGTAAAATCAAGTCCACCGCGTAGACACTCATAACACGCTCTACCGTAATTTTTTGCGGATAATCCCAATTTTGGTTTAATAGTACATCCCAATAAAGGGCGACCATACTTGTTCAACTTATCCCTTTCAACTTGGATACCGTGAGGCGGGCCTTGGAAAGTTTTTGAATAAGTAGGGGGAATTCGTAGATCCTCCAAACGTAGAGCACGTAAGGCTTTGAAACCAAATACGTTACCCACAATGGAAGTAAACATGTTAGTAACAGAACCCTCTTCAAATAGGTCTAATGGATAAGCTACATAACAGATATATTGATCTGGGTCCCCAGGAACGGGCTCGATGTGATAGCATCGTCCTTTGTAACGATCAAGACTGGTAAGTCCATCAGTCCAAACAGTTGTCCATGTACCAGTAGAAGATTCCGCAGCTACTGCAGCCCCCGCTTCTTCAGGCGGAACCCCGGGCTGAGGAGTTACTCGGAATGCTGCCAAGATATCAGTATCCTTGGTTTCGTACTCCGGTGTATAGTAAGTCAATTTATAATCCTTAACACCAGGTTTAAATCCAACACTTGCTTTAGTTTCTGTTTGTGGTGACATAAGTCCCTCCCTACAACTCTTGAATTAAGAATTCTCACAACGACAGGGTCTACTCGATATGGATTAGGCATAAATGAAACCTTTGCAAAAATCTAAAAAAAAAGATATTCAATTAATATCAACTCATTAAATAAAAAAAGGAGTATGCTTAAGTTAATGAATATGTTTCATTCATATATAATGCGTACACCCTGTGTACGTTCTATCCTATAGGAAGTTGACGATAGGAATTCGATAGGAATTGAGTTGTTGTTATGGTAAGTTAACACGGTTCGTTATTAAACCGTGGATTTGATTCACCAAATCCATCATTATTGTATACTCTTTGATAGATATAGCGCAACCCAAACCAATCCCTAATCTTTATTTTACAATTTTTAAAGTTCTTAATAGACCCCTTTGCTATTTTGAATATAAATACCTAAATACTAAGAAAATTTTCTGTTGACAGCAATCTATGCTTCACAGTAGTATATATTTTATATATCGAAGTCCTAGATAGGAAAGTAGAGTAGGCACAGATCCTTCACAAAAGGCGTGATTTATATAAAAAAAAGATTGATTGAACTTTCCAACGGACTCATTCCATAAGTAAACGATTGAACGGGATTCGCTTGGACAACGAAATCAAGTGCAAGTCCCCTTTTCTTTTTTATTGAATTAACTAATTCATTTCCTTTTAACTTTTGGATTTTTGGATATTTTTTTTGATTTGGCATTATTCAACAAGAAAAAAAAAGAAAAATTTCGACAAATTCCTTTTTTTTATTATGTGATAATTATGAGAACCAATCCTACTACTTCGCGTCCCGGGGTTTCCACAATTGAAGAAAAAGGCGTAGGGCGTATTGATCAAATTATTGGACCCGTGCTGGATATCACTTTTCCCCCGGGCAACTTGCCTTATATTTATAATTCTTTGATAGTCAAGAGTCGAGACACTGCCGATAAGCAAATTAATGTGACTTGTGAGGTACAACAATTATTAGGAAATAATCGAGTTAGAGCTGTGGCTATGAGTGCTACAGACGGGTTGATGAGAGGGATGGAAGTGATTGACACGGGAACTCCTCTCAGTGTTCCAGTCGGTGGAGCTACTCTCGGACGAATTTTTAACGTTCTTGGGGAGCCTATTGACAATTTGGGTCCTGTGGATACTAGTGCAACATTCCCTATTCATAGATCTGCGCCTGCCTTTATCGAGTTAGATACGAAATTATCCATCTTTGAAACAGGTATTAAGGTGGTCGATCTTTTAGCTCCCTATCGACGTGGAGGAAAAATCGGACTATTTGGGGGGGCTGGAGTAGGTAAAACAGTACTCATCATGGAATTAATCAATAACATTGCTAAAGCTCATGGAGGCGTATCCGTATTTGGCGGAGTAGGGGAACGGACTCGTGAAGGAAATGATCTTTATATGGAAATGAAGGAATCCGGAGTAATTAATGAAAAAAATATTGAGGAATCAAAGGTAGCTCTAGTCTATGGCCAAATGAATGAACCACCGGGAGCTCGTATGAGAGTTGGTTTAACTGCCCTAACTATGGCAGAATATTTCCGAGATGTTAATAAGCAAGACGTGCTTTTATTCATCGATAATATCTTTCGTTTTGTTCAAGCAGGATCGGAGGTATCCGCCTTATTAGGGAGAATGCCCTCCGCAGTGGGTTATCAACCTACCCTTAGTACAGAAATGGGTTCTTTGCAAGAAAGAATTACTTCTACCAAAAAGGGATCTATAACTTCGATCCAAGCAGTTTATGTACCTGCAGACGATTTGACCGACCCTGCTCCTGCCACAACATTTGCACATTTGGACGCTACTACCGTACTTTCCAGAGGATTAGCTTCCAAGGGTATTTATCCCGCAGTAGATCCTTTAGATTCAACCTCAACTATGTTACAGCCTCGGATCGTTGGCAACGAACATTATGAAACTGCGCAAAGAGTTAAGGAAACTTTACAACGTTACAAAGAACTTCAGGACATTATCGCAATTCTTGGGTTGGATGAATTATCGGAGGAGGATCGTTTAACTGTAGCAAGAGCACGAAAAATCGAGCGGTTCTTATCACAACCGTTCTTTGTGGCAGAAGTTTTTACCGGTTCTCCAGGAAAGTATGTTGGTCTTGCAGAAACAATTAGGGGATTTCAACTAATCCTTTCCGGAGAATTAGACGGCCTACCCGAACAGGCTTTTTATTTGGTGGGGAACATCGATGAAGCTAGTACGAAAGCTATAAACTTAGAAGAGGAGAGCAAATTGAAGAAATGAAATTAAATCTTTATGTACTGACTCCTAAACGAATTATTTGGGATTGTGAAGTGAAAGAAATCATTTTATCTACTAATAGTGGCCAAATTGGTGTATTACCAAACCACGCCCCCATTAACACAGCTGTAGATATGGGTCCTTTGAGAATACGCCTCCTCAACGACCAATGGTTAACCGCGGTTCTGTGGAGTGGTTTTGCAAGAATAGTTAATAATGAGATCATCATTTTAGGAAATGATGCAGAACTGGGTAGTGACATTGATCCAGAAGAAGCTCAACAGGCACTTCAAATAGCCGAAGCTAACTTGAGTAGAGCTGAGGGTACGAAAGAATTGGTTGAAGCGAAGCTAGCTCTAAGACGAGCTAGGATACGAGTCGAGGCTGTCAATTGGATTCCCCCATCCAATTGAAGACAATCCAAAAGTTTCGTTGATACAAAGAAAAAGGAAAGAAGGGTAGAAAAAGTTATTAGATAGCGAAGCGAAGTAAGTCCAATGCTATCTAGTAATTTTTCTACCTACCTACCTACTATTGGATTTGAACCAATGACTCCCGCCGTATGAAAGCAATACTCTAACCACTGAGTTAAGTAGGCAATTTATCACCACAAAGGAAGCCCCATTATTTCGATCGATTATAGATTGAATCCTTTTTATAAGCAATACCGCTCCGTTTTTGGTATATTTATGTTATTTATTTTATGTTATTTATATAGTAAACGGATCAAAGGAATATCCTCTGGCATTAGAGAATATTCATCTTGACAAGAAATTATCTATATGTTAGGATATCTCTGACAAGGGCTATAGCTCAGTTCGGTAGAGCAACTCGTTTACACGTGCGCCAATGCTTTTCAAGGGAACTTATTATGCAATGAACATAATTGACCTTATTGCAAAATCAATGTCTTACTTCATGGATTCGAAAGAATAGGAGAACAGTAGCCTGACAATGACAAACAGCCGGTTCAGTCCGATTCAGGTGCCAATTCAGGTGCTTACTCAAATGGAACCCCTATTGATTTGCTAGTTGATAAGGTAAATATCCAGCCCACTCAATGCTAGGCGTAATGAGGATAAGGGCCTCCAAAAAACTTCTTTTCGTTCTATGAACTTTAAGGTGTATGAAGTCTCATAGTAAACTCTTGCAGCGGAACGATAGAGACTCCATTTCACTTAGGTTGATTTAATTTAGGCCGGAGGCAGACCTAAGTCAAGGTAATCCTCCTTTGAAACACTTTGGTATTGTTCCTAGATAGATCATAAGACAAATAATCAATCAGAGCACAGGGAGCCATCTTATTATCTTTCCCTAAAGAAAAACTATGGCGGATTAACCGATCTTTACATCAGTTGATGAAAGAGCCCAATGCAGAAAAATGCATGTTGGGTCTTTGAAACAGTTCGAATCATTTGGATAATAATCCGTTTGATCTGTTTTACCGAGAAGGTCTACGGTTCGAATCCGTATAGCCCTAATATATACGATACGTCTTTTTTTCCATTTTAGGATGGATATCTTATGTTTCCTTTAGTATAGTTTTCTTTTCCTTATTAGCACTTGTTTATAGACTCGACGGTCGATTGCGCCATAGAATAGAGATAAAAGCATTACCATAGGCTCATTCATCGAAAATCATAGAGACAGGAAAAGAAAAAAGAATTTTGATCAAATCAATAGAAGGAAGGATCCCTTACCTGATTTGAATTCCATTCTCCTTCAAATAGGATATGCCCTAAGTCTCCCTATATTTTCCTATAATGACTGCAACGATTTTCTACATTTTGCGAATTCCTATTTTATTTGAAGTATATTACTATATATATATTATCTAAATATACATTATATACATTATCTAAATATATATTATCTAAATATACATTATATAC